GATAAGTTTGAAATTCTTTTTTTATATTCTAACATAAGAAAAGGAGTCAAAAAAATCTTTATTGAAAAATCGAAGAAAAAGCCCTTTCGTTAACAGTTAGAAAGAGCCTACTATGACTATGTTATGTATGATATGACAAAACGAAAGAGGGCTGGAATCTACACATTGATTTTTTCGAAAATTTTTTTGAACCGTATGCAGAAAAAAGTGCATGTACGGTTTCTAAGGGATACAACTTTACCCTAATCAACCGACTTTATCGAGAGAGATTACTTTTTTTAGGCCAAGCAGTTGATAGCGAGATCTCAAATCAGCTTATTGGTCTTATGGTATATCTCAGTATTGAGGATGATACCAAAGATCTTTATTTGTTTATAAACTCTCCTGGTGGATGGGTAATACCTGGAGTAGCTATTTTTGATACTATGCAATTTGTGCGACCAGATGTACATACAATATGCATGGGATTAGCTGCTTCAATGGGATCTTTTATCCTGGTTGGAGGGGAAATTACCAAACGTCTAGCATTCCCTCACGCTTGGCGCCAATGCGGTTTTTTTAAGAGAAACAAAAGACTATGCCTTCGCCATATGAAATAGGAATATTTAAGTAAAAATAGCATGGCATTTAGAATTCGATATGAGAAAATTTTGATTATTTTTCAAAACAAAAAATTATATTATATATCGAGAGAGTAGTATGAAATAAAGGGTATTTCTGATTTTATCTTAGCCATCGGGAATACTGTTCAGCGTCACAAACTTTTTCATACCCTAGATCTCTTAATAATATTTATTGTATAAATAAAAAATATTTTTTTATTTGATCGGATCAAAAAGAAACTTTGGGATTGCTGAATAACAGACAAATAAATACCAAAAAATCAATAAGAAATATATAAAGCAACGGAACCATCATAGTATTTTTTAACTCCTCCAAAAAGAAGGGTGGTAATTTGATCATTTACCAATATGAGTCTTATAGATCCTATTTGTCTCTTTCTGTGATGGAAGGTAAAGATCAATTTTATTGTACAGCCGTATGCAATACATAAAAAATGCCCGTACGGTTATTCTATTTTTTTTATCTTTATTTATTTTCTCTTCACTCCATCATCTAGATAGAAGAAACTTTATTATGTTATATCATCAGGGTAATGATTCATCAACCCGCTAGTGCTTTTTATGAAGCACAAACGGGAGAAGCTATCTTGGAAGCGGAGGAGCTGCTAAAACTGCGTGAAACCATCACAAGGGTTTATGTACAAAGAACGGGAAAACCCCTATGGGTTGTATCCGAAGACATGGAAAGAGATGTTTTTATGTCAGCAACAGAAGCACAAGCTTATGGAATTGTTGATCTTGTAGCAGTTGAATGAAAATAGAAAATAGGATGGATTTAGCGCAAATCGGTGATTTATTATTTTATCTTCTTACCGAGTTAAATATTTTATTATATTAATAATTTATAATCATCCGGTTAGGATCGATCTAAACCAGCTCATTATGTATATCATTCAACATGCCAACGATTAAACAACTTATTAGAAATACAAGACAGCCAATCAGAAATGTTACGAAATCCCCCGCTCTTCGGGGATGCCCTCAGCGTCGAGGAACATGTACTCGGGTGTATGTGCGACTCGTTCAGATCATAGGCTGGAGCACAAGAAAACAAATTTCCAGTATCAATGATCAGTACCGATTAATAGGATAAAAATGGAAGAACTCTATTCCATTCACTTTCTAAAAATAATAAAATCTATCCTTCTATTGTGTATGAAATTTATGGTTTCCATTGGTGTAAATCCAATTAATTTAATTTAAGATGAAAAAAAAATGCCCCATTGGTATTAAATGGTTATCCATTAAGCGGGGACAATCTTATTTAAAAAAAGAAAGATTAGACTTCTATTCTTGCAAGAACGGACTAAGAGGGTCAGCTACCCAGCTAACTTTCATAATTAAATACCGTTACTGTATAGGTGGATCTACTTGTGAAAGACCGATTACTGGCTAATTTATGGGTCGAGCCAAAGAATATGAACTGTACAAGTTACTCATAAGGTTACGTTAATTAAATAAATTAGATAGGCTCCGGTGTATAGAGAAGACCTCACCGTTTACGAATTAACCATAGAAACGATGAAACCCACTATTTATTTATCCATTTACTAGTTTTTTATTTACTATGTTTTTGATACCTAGTCGAATACAATTTATTTTTCGAGATAAAAAATTGTGGTCGGGAAGGTTATAGTAGCTAAAGCCGTTGGAATTTTTATTTTATACATTGGAAAAATCCGTTTTGTTATTAATAGACTGAGAAGGGGGAATAGAAAAACTTAAAGAAAGTAAATCCATTAGTTATTCTATTCGTCAAAGTTTCATTTATTCAATGACCAGAATTAGACGGGGATATATAGCTCGGAGACGTCGAACAAAAATTCGTTTATTTGCCTCAAGCTTTCGAGGGGCTCATTCAAGACTTACTCGAACTA